GGAAAGATCCTGCTTTTACTATGATGAAAAATTTTCGATTTTGATCGCTTTATAGTTTATAGTTAGAATTGATTGGTTGTACCTACCCAATAATCTAGAATGATTCACTATTCACTCGATTTTAGGTTTTTGGGTCATAATCATTATGTAGGAGAGATGGCCGAGTGGTTGAAGGCGTAGCATTGGAACTGCTATGTAGGCTTTTGCTTACCGAGGGTTCGAATCCCTCTCTTTCCGTACCTTCACCTAATTCATCGATCTTACTAACCACAATAGATCAAATAGCAATGGATACAACTATTCCAACAGTTAGACCTTTCTTTGATAAGGATTCTCTATTCCTAATGGCTGTGGTACGGAAAATACTGTGAAAGAAAAGAGTAGAGTAGACAAGGAATGAAAATCTCCCTCTCGGTCTATGATACCTAAATGGAAGAAAAATCCGGATCAAACCCTTATTTATCTTAACCTTAGGTTAATTTACTTCGCCGAAAGGGAGCAAAATGGGCGAACCCTTATTCTTATTAGTGTTGATTTTCCTTTTTGTTAGGTTTAAGTCTGACGAGAATAATATTCTACAACTAGCAATTCATTTATTTTCAAACCGACCCATTTACTATCTATTATTTGATTGACTAATCCTTTATATTGGAATGGTTGAAGAGTCAAATGGTTTGGCAATTCCTCATGGGGGGATGAATCCAGAGAATTTTGAATTAGAGCTTTAGATTTTTGTTCATCCCTCGCCGCAATAGTATCTCGGGGTTTGCAGCGATAACTTGGTATATCTACTATACGACCATTGACTAAAATATGTCTATGATTAACTAATTGGCGAGCTCCCGGAATAGTCGGAGCCATACCCAACCGAAAAAGAATGTTATCCAGGCGCATTTCAAGTAATTGTAATAAAACCTGACCTGTTGACCCTTTTGCCTTTCCGGCGATACGAACGTATTTAAGTAATTGTCGTTCTGTAAGACCATAATGAAAACGCAATTTTTGTTTTTCTTCTAGGCGAATTCGATATTGGGATTTTTTCCCGGAACGCGATTGGTTTCTAAGATCACTTCCAGTTCTGGGCCTTTTATTAGTTAGCCCTGGTAAAGCCCCCAGGCGGCGTATTTTTTTGAAACGAGGACCTCGGTAACGCGACATAAAGACTCCTTCTTCTTATTTATATTTAATTATTAATTCTTATTGATGAAATTTCATTCTACAGAATAAACCTAAACTAAAAATGAACTAAATTCTAAATAAAGCGAAATTTACTGAAGTATTATTCTATTAAAGAATAATGAGATGAGTTGGATAAATATCCAGATCTTTATATTCTATATATAGAAAAAGAAAAGGATTCTTTTCGTGAGATAGTTGGAAATTCCTATCACATAATAAATAAATGGCTTTTGCCAAAAGAGGAAGACATTTTTTTCAATATTCTTTGAAATCAAAGATGCATTATCCATCATGTAAAACATCGAATAAAATAAATAAAATAAATAGAGAAAAGCCGACTATCGGAATCGAACCGATGACCATCGCATTACAAATGCGATGCTCTAACCTCTGAGCTAAGCAGGCTCACATAACATAAATTCCACATGCATAGGAATTCAATAAACTCTTAGAATCTTTGCTATTCACTATTATACTATTTGAATTCTTAGCTATTCATATTCGCTATTCATAATGAATATGAATATATTAAAGAATAGAATATATAATTTGGAATAACTGTTAAATATTATAGAAGATAACGATTAATCTAGCGATATAGAATTTCCTTTTTTATCACAATTAAATATATATTTTATTTTAATATGATTTGAATTTTGAATTCAAAAATCATAAAAAAAAAAAAAAAGAATCGACCGTTCAAGTATTCTAAATTTCATGGGGAAATGAGTGGAAGAGAGACAGATGTATAGCGTATGTATCCACCTATATTGAATTGCCGATACAGAAATGATAAAATCGTTTTTGATTAGACCGAATATGAGCCTCCTATAGATATAGAAGATGAAAGAAGATAGACAAGAAATCAAAGACAAAGAGGAGAAAACACTTTTTCGAGACAGGAATCGGCATCTATCTAATGAATTCAATGCTACCGGTATAAAAAAAAGGGAACGAGAACGAGATCACAATGAGATTTTCATCTCAAAAAGGGGGATATGGCGAAATCGGTAGACGCTACGGACTTAATTGGATTGAGCCTTGGTATGGAAACTTACTAAGTGATAACTTTCAAATTCAGAGAAACCCTGGAATTAATAAAAATGGGCAATCCTGAGCCAAATCACGTTTTCCGAAAACAAACAAAGGTTCAGAAAGCGAAAATCAAAAAGGATAGGTGCAGAGACTCGATGGAAGCTGTTCTAACGAATGGAGTTGATTGTCTTACGTTAGTAGAGGAATCCTTCTATCGAAACTTCAGAAAGAAGGATAAACCTATATACATAATACAGAAGAATTGTTGTCAATCGATTCCATATTG